CTTTTCTGAGTGAACTAGAAAGTTATTTTTCTAGTTATCGCAATTCTAGTTATATGAATAATGGATCTCCGAATGAAGATTCCTTATACAATCGTTACATGTATGATACTCAATCTAGTTGGAATAATCACATTACTAGTTGCATTGACGGTTATCTTCAGTTTCAAATCTGTATGGATACGTCCATTGTAAGTGATAGTAGTGACGGTTACATTTCTAGGTGCGTTTTTGATAAACGTAAAACTAGTAGTGAAGGTGGGGGATCCGGTATGCGAACCCGCGCTAAGAGTAGTGATTTAACTCTAAGAGAAAGGTCTAGTGATCTCGATGCAACTCAAAAATACAGGCATTTGTGGGTTCAATGCGAAAATTGTTATGGATTAAATTATAAGAAATTTTTGAAATCAAAAATGAATATTTGTGAACAGTGTGGATACCATTTGAAAATGAGTAGTTCAGAAAGAATCGAAGTTTCGATCGATCCCGGTACTTGGGACCCTATGGATGAAGACATGGTCTCTCTGGATCCCATTGGATTTCATTCGGAGGAGGAGCCTTATAAAGATCGGATTGATTCTTATCAAAGAAAGACAGGATTAACTGAGGCTGTTCAAACAGGCATAGGTCAACTAAATGGTATTCCCGTAGCAATTGGGGTTATGGATTTTCAGTTTATGGGGGGTAGTATGGGATCCGTAGTCGGGGAGAAAATCACCCGTTTGATTGAGTACGCTACCAATCAATTTCTGCCCCTTATTATAGTGTGCGCTTCGGGGGGAGCGCGCATGCAAGAAGGGAGTTTGAGCCTGATGCAAATGGCTAAAATATCGTCTGCTTTATATGATTATCAATCAAATAAAAAGTTATTCTATGTATCAATCCTTACATCTCCTACTACTGGTGGGGTAACAGCTAGTTTTGGTATGTTGGGAGATATTATTATTGCCGAACCAAATTCCTACATTGCATTTGCGGGTAAAAGAGTAATTGAACAAACATTGAATAAAACAGTACCCGAAGGTTCACAAGCGGCTGAATATTTATTCCAGAAGGGCTTATTCGACCTAATCGTACCGCGTAATCTTTTGAAAAGCATTCTGAGTGAGTTATTTAAGCTCCACGCCTTCTTTCCTTTGAATTCCAATTCACTCAAGTAGAGTGTACTAAGTTCCATTTTTTTATTTGTAGCAAACAAGTAGTTAGCTTATCCGAATCTTAGCTTATCGGAATCAAAGTAACTAAAAAGGAAGTTTTCTTTAGCGACCTAAGATCTAATTGTAGAAAGAATCAAAATAAAAAGTTTCGAATAACTCTTTCTTTATTAAATTCGAAGACAAGAACAAAACACAAAGAAACGAAGAAAAAGAAAATGGATTATCATATGTATCTTTCATGTAGATAGATGAATAAGTCCATTTATTTAGTTCTACATTACATTCCGTGGACTTTTTCCTTCTTCTATATACTCACTTAGATACTTATATCTTTAATAAAAAATTGTCAAATTGAATTAATTCAAATTGAATTAATTAATAATAACTACGAATTCATAATAATTACAATTATTAATTATAATTAGTATAAATATAAAATATGATATTAAAAAAAATAAGAACAGGTACAAATAATAAATCGAGGTACCCCATTTTATGACAACTTTCAATTTTCCCTCTATTTTTGTGCCTTTAGTAGGCCTAGTATTTCCGGCAATTGCAATGGCTTCTTTATTTCTTCATGTTCAAAAAAACAAGATTGTTTAGATCTGAGAGGACCCAATCTCATTCGTTTTTTTTTTGAAAATTAGACTTGTAGCATAACATAGATATTTATTTCGGAAAATAAAATATGGTAGAACATGTGATTTCTGCCGAACATAAAGGAAAAAGCTCTTATGCCTGCCGAAAATAATCTAATAATCTATAGGTAACTGAATTCTAGCCGGTTTCAAATAGATCAGGATCGCCGGATGCCTAAAATGTAAAGTGGGCCGATCTATATGTATATCAATATGTATATTGGGATTATACGAGGGGTATGTTATTATTTTAGATCTAAACAAATTTGATGAATTACCCCTTAAAGTTCCCATTAAACTAGTGCTAGTTCACACCAAACTAGTGCTAGTTAATGAAAGTGCATTCAGAAACAAAAAAAGTAAAGTCAAAATCATTTGGGGTATTCTCTCAATTTCAAAAAAATGCAATCGGATGAAGTATGAGTTGGCGATCAGAACATATATGGATAGAACTTATAACGGGATCTAGAAAACTAAGTAATTTTTGCTGGGCCCTTATCGTTTTTTTAGGTTCATTAGGATTCTTGTTGGTTGGAACTTCGAGTTTTCTTGGTAGAAATTTGATATCTTTTGTCCCGTCTCAGCAAATCATTTTTTTTCCACAGGGGATCGTGATGTCTTTCTACGGGATCGCGGGTCTCTTTATTAGTTCCTATTTGTGGTGCACAATCTCCTGGAATGTAGGTAGTGGTTATGATCGATTCGATAGAAAGGAAGGAATAGTGTGTATTTTTCGTTGGGGATTTCCTGGAAAAAATCGTCGCATATTCCTCCGATTCCGTATAAAAGATATTCAATCCGTTCGAATAGAAGTTAAAGAGGGTATTTATGCTCGTCCTGTTCTTTATATGGATATCAGAGGCCGGGGGGCTGTTCCGTTGACTCGTACTGATGAGAATTTGACTCCACGAGAAATTGAACAAAAAGCCGCGGAATTGGCCTATTTCTTGCGCGTACCAATTGAAGTATTTTGATTTTGAGAAAAAGAACTGGGCTGAAGAACGAATGCTTTTTTCTCAGCAGGAGGAAAAAAACGCAAGAATCCTGTTTTTTCTATAACTAAGTGATACTTTAGATGGAGATAAACATATGCAGATAAACCATATCTTGTAAATTCTTTTTTTTCAATCGACCTTTTATCCTTTTCGTTTGTGTTCTTTACTACCCAATAATGGGTTTTCTTAATAATGATAACTGGCCTTTTTTGTCTTGTTTTGTCGCGCATTTTTTTGACCATCACAATATATTTCTCTCAATTATTCTTGACTATGGCGAATCGTTGGAATTTTTTTGAAATATTGGATATTTTGATAGAATAAGGGGTTCTTTCGTCTCAAAATCTCAATAATATTCATTCCTTAAAGTACTTCTTTCGACCATTCATTGAAAGGAGACACTTGTTTGGAATTTGATGAATTGAGATATTTGGGAACACTATTTTGTATTATTTCTTCAGTCGAATTCGAAGTGGAGTCTTAGTCTATTTCTATATTCTTTCTAGATTCAAAACAAAATCACAAATAAAATAGATTCATAGGTTTGATGCCTTGTCTACAACTCATGTTTGAAAGAAAGATTTGATCATATAAAGTCGACAAATGGAGTGGGTTAATTAAAAATTAACAGGCGAAAAATGGCAAAAAAGAAAGCATTCACTCCTCTTTTGTATCTTGCATCTATAGTATTTCTGCCCTGGTGGATTTCTCTCTCATTTACTAAAAGTATGGAATCTTGGATTATTAATTGGGCGAATAGCGGCCAATCCGAAATTTTTTTGAATGATATTCAAGAAAAAAGTATTCTAGAAAAGTTCATAGAATTACATGAAATCCTCTTCTTGGAAGAAATGATCAAGGAATACTCGGAAACATATCTACAAAAGTTTCTTATAGGAATTCACAAAGAAACGATCCAATTAATCAAGATACACAACGAGGATCGTATCCATACAATTTTACACTTCTCGACAAATATAATCTGTTTTGTTATTCTAAGTGGTTATTCGATTTTAGGTAATGAAGAACTTGTTATTCTTAACTGTTGGGCTCAAGAATTTCTATATAACTTAAGTGATACAGTAAAAGCCTTTTCGATTCTTTTATTAACCGATTTATGTATCGGATTTCATTCAACCCACGGCTGGGAACTAATGATTGGTTCTGTGTACAAAGATTTTGGATTTGGTTATAATGATCAAATTATATCTGGTCTTGTTTCCACTTTTCCAGTTATTCTTGATACTATTTTTAAATATTGGATTTTTCGTTATTTAAATCGTGTATCTCCATCACTTGTAGTTATTTATCATTCAATGAATGATTGATAAAAGATCCACCAATATTAATCCAATTAGAACGTTTCTTACTTTGTAGATAAGTATTAAAAACATTCTATCCGGGGGGGTTTTCATACTATTTTTATACTATAGTATTCAAGTAAAATGATTCCAATAAGTAGCAGAATCGTGGATAGGGAACTATACTAGCGACCTACCCAATTTATTGTAGAAATTTTCAGACCAATGATTAGACCATGCAAACTAGAAATACTTTTTCTTGGATAAAGGAACATATTACTCGATCTATTTCCGTATCGCTCATGATATATATCATAACTCGGGCACCCCTTTCAAGTGCATATCCCGTTTTTGCACAGCAGGGTTATGAAAATCCACGAGAAGCGACTGGGCGTATTGTATGTGCCAATTGTCATTTAGCTAATAAACCCGTGGATATTGAGGTTCCACAAGCAGTACTTCCCGATACTGTATTTGAAGCAGTTGTTCGAATTCCTTATGATAAGCAAGTGAAACAAGTCCTTGCTAACGGTAAGAAGGGGGGTTTGAATGTGGGGGCTGTTCTTATTTTACCGGAGGGGTTTGAATTAGCTCCTTCCGATCGTATTTCTCCCGAGATGAAAGAAAAGATAGGAAATTTGTCTTTTCAGAGCTACCGCCCTAATAAAAAAAATATTCTTGTAATAGGGCCTGTCCCCGGCCAGAAATATAGTGAAATCGCCTTTCCTATCCTTTCCCCCGACCCTGCTAGTAAGAAAGATGTTCACTTCTTAAAATATCCTATATATGTAGGAGGAAATAGGGGAAGGGGTCAGATTTATCCCGACGGAAGCAAGAGTAACAATACAGTTTATAATGCTACAGGGGCGGGCATAGTAAGCAAAATCATACGAAAAGAAAAAGGGGGAT